AAAATTCGAGTTCCTTTGGGGTTTCCTTCTTGGTCAATGACAACCGCAGCATTGTCATCATATCGTATTATCATACCGTTATCACGTTTGAGTTCTTTACAAGTACGTACAATTACAGCTCTGACCACCTCTGATCTTGCTAGGGGCATATTTGGTACTGCGTCTTTGATCACAGCAACAATAACGTCACCGATATGAGCATATCGACGATTGCTAGCTCCTATGATTCGAATACACATCAATTCTCGAGCCCCGCTGTTATCCGCTACATTCAAAAGGGTCTGGGGTTGAATCATATCATTTTTTTTTTTTTTTAGAATCTATTCTTTCAATGCAAAGCAAAGAGTGAAGAAAAAAAAAAGAAATATTGTTTGTCCAAAGAAAGAAATCGGCACCTGTTATTGTTTTTTTATCCCCAAGACCTTTTTCTTTTGATTCTTTTTATCCCGAAATAATGAATTGAGTTCGTATAGGCATTTTGGACGATGCTATTGAAATCGCCCTTCTGGCTATATTTTCTGTTACTCCACCCATTTCATAAAGTATTCGACCTGGTTTAACAACAGCTACCCAATATTCAGGGGATCCTTTCCCCGAACCCATACGTGTTTCTGCGGGTCTTACTGTAACCGGTTTGTCTGGAAATATACGTACCCATATTTTTCCACCGCGGCGTGCATTTCGTGTCATTGCTCGTCGACCTGCTTCTATTTGTCTAGACGTGATCCAAGCAGGTTCAAGTGCCTGAAGAGCATATTTACCGAAAGAAATATGATTACCTCGATAAGATATTCCCTTCATTCTTCCTCTATGTTGTTTACGGAATCTGGTTCTTTTGGGGTTATAGTTGATGGTTGGTTCTGAATTCCATCTCTACTACAGAACTGGACATGAGAGTTTCTTCTCATCCAGCTCCTCGCGAATAATAAAATTTTCAAAATGTCTATTATTCATTTGTATATCTTGCTTTTTTAGCTAACTAAGCATATTAATATTTCTATTTTATATGTTTAAATATCATATTATTTTTTTATGTTCTAACGAATATTTGTTTTGTTTTTCTTTTTATCCTATTGGATTGAGCAAAAATTATCAATCCACGAAGATAAAGTTTTCACGGGCGAATATTGACTCTTTTCGTCGCTATTTTAATTTTTAATTGTAGGGTTAACTCATGACTTTTATTTTCCCAATATATGAAGGAATTAGTCTCTGGTTTGTTTCGCCATCCCGATCAATGAGTCTGTTTTCAATAGATTTGGATTCACAGGTTCCATCGTTCCCATCGCTTCTTACTTAATGGTTAGGTCTGATTTCTACAACGGAGCTCATAATGAAATTTTTTCTTGAGCCAATTTTCTTAGTCTTTATTGGTTCGAAGCTCTTATTTTTTTTGTTCTATGAACAGATTCGTTTTCTTTTTTATGAATCCATATTGATTGATGCTTTATTACATTGCTTTTTTATGAGATGACTCATAAACCTTACATATTGGATGGAATTTTATATCGTTGTTTTTGTTTTTTCTCCCCTTCTTTCACCCTTCCGTTTATCCACATATTTCTTCTTCGCTTCACAATTTAGAATCAGATTTATTTTTCTTTTGTTTATGCAAAAAAGATTTCAGTTGCTACAGTGATATGACCAATATATCATATCTTGACTGGTTTTTTGGATCCAGATAATGTGAAGTGATGAGTTGGTTATTAGTTCTATAGTTATTTGTTTATACAAAAAAAAGACCAGCCTTTTTTTTTAATCCTATAACCCTAAAAAACCAACGAGTCGCACACTAAGCATAGCTATTATTTCACTAGGGATAGGGATTTTTATTCAATCTTATAGAATTAGAATTGTTCATTTTGGTTTTGTTTTGATTGAACATAAACAAAGGAACGAATTTTTATTTTTTTGTTCCATTACTGGATCGAAGGGAAAGACAAGTAAAGTTTTATTATTCCCCGTCTATAAATATCCAAATTTTAATCCCTAAAACTCCATATATAGTTCGAACTGTATAAGAACAATAATCTATTTTAGCTCGAATGGTTTGGAGGGGAACCCTGCCTTCTCTTATCCATTCGACACGCGCAATTTCTTTTCCGTCAATACGTCCTGAAATTTGTACTTGAATTCCTTTTGTATCTGCTTGTTCAGTTAATTCAATAGCCTTTTTCATTGCTTTTCGAAAAGAAACTCTATTTTTTAATTGGCCGGCTATAAATTCTGCAAGAATATTAGGGCTTCCGTAAGGTTTTGCAATTCTTGTGATAGTAATGTTAAGTTTTCGGTTGACACAATGAAATTCTTTTTGTAGATTCATCTGCAATTCTTCGATTCCTCCCGGTCGATTTTCTATTAATAACTTTGGGAATCCCATATAGATAATGACCTGGATCAGATCGATTCGTTTTTGAATTTCTATACGTGCAATTCCCTCGACGCCAGAGGGAATTTTCATATTTTTTTGTACATAATTCTTAATAAAATCTCTTATTTT